TGTTTCGTAATTTCGTGATCCAATTTTTTCAATTTCGAACTTATTTTTGGATACAAATCACGATAATTTATATTTTTCCTCGAATCTTTCATCGAGAGGTAAAGGATTAAATCCTTTTAAGAAAAAAAGTTTTTGATCGGAATATTAATAATTCCGAAGGATCCCTTAACTATTAAGGGATTAATAGAACGAATCGCACTTTTACCACTAAACTATATCCGCTACAATGCAATTATTGTATATAAATTGACCTTTTGTCGAAGACGAAAATAAGTCGTAGTAATAAATAATCAAAAGATCGGATCAGAAAAGAATCATGAAAATTCGAACGTTGACGTATTTTCATCAGGGCGACTAATGAGATTAGGAAAAGAGGACTCATTTTAATTAACTAATTAACAAGTTTTTTAATTCTATTCTAGTAAAGTACTAAAATAAAGAATAATAGTAAGGAATGGCACCTTGATTCTATATCATCTTTTTCTGTATCATAGGAATCAAATAATAAATCTTCTTATGATTCTTGTTGTTTCGATTTTTTTTGTTTCAAAAACATTTTTTATTTTCAAATAAAATCAATAATTTTATCTACGATTCATTGGAACAAAAAAAGCCCGGCTAGGTACTGACCAGGCCAGGCCGTGGAAATAAAATGACAAGGACTTTTGGGATGAAATAAAATAAAAGAGGTACTATATTTTTTTTTTATTTAGAAATATATATTTTTAGCAATCTTTAATATATTGGTATTATTTATATATTAGGATTGGAGATTATATATTAGGATTGGAGATATCTCTTCTTTTGAGCCCTTACTTTATCTAATTTATCTAAATGGAATTGCTCATAAAAGTATTTATCGATTTTATCGATATCCATCGATATATCTAGATAATTATATATATCGATATAATTATATATCCATATAATTAAAGGGTAGATAAAGATAATAAAGAGAGATAAAGAAGAGCTTTTTTCAAGCCTTCATTTTCCATTTTTGATACTATGTATCATAGTAATTATCCTTTTTCAATTTGGGGAGAGATGGCTGAGTGGACTAAAGCGTCGGATTGCTAATCCGTTGTACGAGTTTTTTGTACCGAGGGTTCGAATCCCTCTCTTTCCGTTTCTGTCAATTACTTGGTATTTTTTTATAGTTTAGGAAAGATGTGGAATAGATAAAATTTTTAGAACATTTCAAAATCAAGCAAGGAAAAAAATCATTTTTTTTATTCTTCACGTCCCGGATTACGTCCCGGGTCATTAGATAGGAATCCGAAAATGAAGAGAGAAACAAAGAATATTACTACTGTATAAACAAATAGTTTTAGAGTAAGCATTACACAATCTCCAAGATCATTTTTTTTTTTTTAAGAGAATAGATTCTCTATCTTAACCTGTTTTGACACCAAGAAATGCAGTGAAGTTATTTCTAGAAAAGAAATAGGAAAAATTTTTAAGAGTTGAGTCGTTCATTACTGAAAATTGTATTTCATACCTACAATTATATATTGTGGGGGACTCTAACAGGGTCGTTCAATGGAAAAAAGTAAGAATAAGAAAATGAGAGTGATCCAGATTTATCACAGCTATAGAAGAATTTCAATATTGGACTCAACTCAAAGGTTCAGACTGTATGTACGATTTATCTGATCTTATAACTAGTTAGAATCTTTTTTTCTAGTAAATCATGAATTTGTCTCGGACAGTATTAAAAATCTTATCGAAAGCTTACGGCAGCTTGCCAAACAAAAGCTAATAGAAAAAAGAATAGAGGTATTACTGGCATAACATCTACTATTGGATTCAAAAAAGCGTAGGCCTCAGGCAATTTGGCGACGAAAAAACTACTTGAATAAAGGAAAGAATTAAGACAGATACCGATGAAACTTAAGATATTAAGCATAACAATTTTTTTTTTTTTTTTTCTTTGTTCTTGAAGATAATTGTATTTCTTTTGATTTGATTGAGTTATTAATCCCCTATTATTGCTATGATATAAGGGATACGGGAAAAATTAATAACATAAAGTAGGTCAAAAAACCTTTCTTTGATTTGAACTCAGCCAATCAAAAATCCTTCAATTCTCAAATAAAAAGAGAATAGAAGAAATCCTACTTTCATACATTATCTTAATGGAATTATATGTAATGATCAATAAATTCAGTTTAATTGGATCTATAAACGTATCAAAATCCGAGCAACAATATAATTATTTCTATAAATATTTGTACTGGAATTGACGACCAACCACTACGAATATTAGTGTTTATTAGTGGTGAATATAAATGGGGCGTGGCCAAGTGGTAAGGCAACGGGTTTTGGTCCCGCTATTCGGAGGTTCGAATCCTTCCGTCCCAGAGTATGTGTATTATATATAGAATAGTATATTCTAAGATATATAGAAAAATATTCCATATCATATCCGACTAAAGCTTGCCCTTTTAAACAACCTTATGCTTAAGAGTCTAGTATTAGATATAGATAGAATATGATTGTTCCTTCTTATTTTCTTATAATGATGCATTTCAAATCGAAATGCGAAAGCTTCTCTTATTCTCTATCTCTTAAATGGTGTGTGAAACCCGAGTATTTTTTTTTTTCTGGGGATTTATTAATTATAAACACGAAGGTCTTGTGTTTTTGGCATTAATGGAATTCAATCAATGGTATTAAGTCTCTTAAGACCTATTTAGGGTGCTCAAATTTAGAGTAAAATAAAAAAAAAAAATAGGTAGGAACAATCGTTTAATCTAGATCTGTTTGATTTTGGTCTTCTACAAGATAGTCTAGCACCTCCGAAACTAGTCCAGTCGCCCGTAGGAGCTTTTTTTTTATTTATGATGCATCTACTCTATATAATTGGGGGGTAGATAGGAGTTAATCCATAATGGAAGATATCAATTTTAATATCTGCCCGAATCTGATTAACAAAGAATCAAATTACATATGTAACATATTATGTATTTCTTTTCACCTCATTTTTTCGTATTTTGTGTTTGTCTTTAATGGATAATTGTAAATCCAAGTAACAATTCAGACAGAGGTTATTTATATATCTTTTTCACTTTATTTTAGGGAAAGATTATTGAATTGAGTCTCTTAACTTAAATAAACTAGGCAGAAAATGCTGATATGTATGTCTTGTTATTATGTATTTTTATCGTTTTATTTATTTTTTTTGTGAAAAAGATTTTTATTTTGGATCTATCTATTTGTTTCAAATTATGGATGGGTTAATCCGAATATACATTTATTTATGATAATAAAATGTAATAAATTCTTTTTTTTTTTACAACAAAACTTTATTCAAATAATAATATTGAAAATTTTCAATCAATTAAATCTTTTTAAGGATTTCTTATGAGTCCTTGGTACTCGAAGAAGTGTGAAACTCGTGAATCCATTCTATGAAGAAATTGAAAAATGGAGATTCTTAATTATTCGTAATTAATGATTTCTTAATTGATTTTATAGAAATTAAAAAATCTCTCTCTCGATCTCGATATAGATATTATATAGAAAATATCTATATATAGAGAAATAAATATTGCACTCATAGAAAAAAAATGTTATATGATCCAATATATACAATAAAATATGGGTTTAAATAAATAGAAGTATTCCCAAGACTTTTTCAAAAACTACCCATGTCATAAGAGTATAGATTACTATGGACCAATTAAACCAATGACTATACATGATTCTATAAATGAATCAATTACATACCAGTTGCACGAAATTAGAGGTTATGGTAAAACTTCGTTTAAAACGATGTGGTAGAAAGCAACGTGCGACTTGAAGGACATGATCTACTGTGGATTCTTATACCCACCATTTTATATTATATAGGAATGAAGATGCTCTTGACTCGACATCGTTTGTTCTGTTCCACTAGAGCTCTAATTTTTTGAGGGTTTTGATGTAAATAGTACATGATGAAGCTCGAGTAGAAAGTATTGATTCATTTATCAAGGGCAGAGATCTAGGGTTAGTGTCAATCAATAAGTTAAAACAACTTCGTAAGTATATGTTCGGTATAGAAATCGAAAGGATCCAATTCGAACAAGTTTCAAATTCAAACGTAAAATTTGATCAAAAGTGTATCACATGAGAATCCATTATTTATATATTTATATGATTCTTTGATAAAAATCAATCAGAAAAAATGGTATGTTGCTGCCATTTTGAAACGATTAAAGATCACCGAAGTAATGTCTAAACCCAATGATTAAAGGCAAGGATAAAGGATCCCCTCAACAAGTCAAAATCTTTTTCAATTGTCTCAATAACTAAACTAGATCAGAATGAAGAATTGAAATAGATTCTAAAGGAGACAGGCAAAAATTAAGGGGTTAGAGACCGCTCAATAAATGAAATGCTTAAGCTTAAGGGTTGTTTTCCTTTGAGTGAGAGTTATACAACTTGAGTTATGAGGATAAGAATGAGTTTTTTTTTTTTTTTCAAAAAAGAATAAAAAATAAACAAAAGAATCAGAAAAAAGTATTTAAATGATAGTCTAATTGATTTCATAATCTATGAATCCATTTGACATTAATTAGAATTCTATACATGACTTTGAATTTCCTCGAGCCGTACGAGGAGAAAACTTCTTATACGGTTCTGGGGGGGGGGTATTGTTAATTTACATCTATCCCAATGAGCCGTTTATCGAATCATTGCAATTGATGTTCGAGCCCGAAGAGAAGGAAGAGATCTTCGTAAAGTGGGTTTTTATGATCCGATAAAGAATCAAACCTATTTAAATGTTCCTGCTATTCTATATTTCCTTGAAAAGGGTGCTCAACCTACAGGAACTGTTCATGATATTTTAAAGAAGGCAGGGGTTTTTACAGAACTTCACCTTAATCAATAACCGAAATTCCATTAATGAAATAAAAAAAAGAGGGTGTGGATAACTTGTATATAGCTTTGGCTAACCTTTTCTTTATTATTTCCCCCCTCTCTTGTTCTATTCATACTACACTTATTACCTTAAAATTCCGTCTTCGATAACGACAAAAATATATATTTTTTTTTTATTTTAGTGATAGAAATTGATCTAAGATGAATAGAAAAAAGATCAATCAAGTGACTAAATGAAATGAACAAATTGGTTCTATACGATATACTATAAATCAAAATTAGTACATTCCCCCATCAATGGGGTTATTTTGTTGCAATTCTATGAACAAATAAAAAAGGGGGGATTCCGTTTTTTTAGTTATTTATATTTATGGATTGAATAAACCCGATATATTTTTTTCTACTTCTTCCTTAATTTTGTCTTTCGCCTACATCTTTTATGTCTATCTATGTTGATTATCTCTATAGTGCCAATCCAAGTCCGTAGTTTTTTTAATTCTTTTCTCTTATTTTAATCTAATTTATTAGAATATTTTCTCTTATTATATTTTGTTATCTTTATCTATTTAAATAAAAAAATAAATATATTTATTCAATTCAAATTGTTATTTCCATGTGGTTTTTATTCATTTATAATTCTTTTGTTTTCTCCATTGTAGTCGTTTTTCACTATTCACATTCATATTGACAACAGTGTATCAAACAAATATAATCCGATCGTGTATAAATGAAGCTAGTTATCTCCGTTTCAGGACCTTTGCTTTTCACGCACATGATGGTCTCATTGTATTTTCTGTGATACAAAAAGTTACTTTTGTGTGATATAAGAAGTTTTTTTTTATTTGGAATATTTTGATTACGCGGTGCAATTTAATTTCTTTTGTTATTTTGATTCCGATTGTATCTACACAGAAAAATTTTTTCTATTTTTGGGGTTGCTAACTCAATGGTAGAGTACTCGGCTTTTAAGTGCGGCTAGCATCTTTTACACATTTCTATGAAGAAACAGATTCGTCCATACTATCGGTAGAGTTTGTAAGACCGCGACTGATCCTGAAAGGAATGAATGGAAAAAGCAGCATGTCGTATCAATGAAAAATTCTAGTAATATTTTGACCTTACTAGATTAGGCCAAACCTTGTTTGAATTCTTGATGCGGAAAAAAAAAGTCAAGTCAAGTCAAGTGGGGTGGGTCGAATGAATAAATGGATAGAGCCCTATGCTCCAATTATAGAGAAATAAAAAGTAACGGGCTTATGTTCTTAATTCGAATGATTACCCGATCTAATTAGACGTTAAAACTATATTAGTGCTTGATGCGGGAAGGACTTTTCTTATGAGTGAGTTATCGATTTTTTTCTAAGTCCTAACTATTAGTTACTCTACATTATGGGGTAGAGGGGAATGTGTAGAAGAAGCAGTATATTGATAAAGAATTTTGTTCCAAAATCAAAAGAGCGATTGGGTTGAAAAAATAAAGGATTTCTAATCATCTTTTTTATCCTAAAATAAAAACCCATTAGATGGCAAAAGAAAAGAGAGGATAGAGAGTCCGTTGATAAGTCTTACCTATTTACAGGGTATCTATTATTATTTTTACTGTAATACCTTGTTTTGACTGTATCGCACTATGTATCATTTGATAACGCAATAAATCCATTATAGTATCCCCAGTTCAAATCAAATTTTAAATGGAGGAATTTCAAGGATATTTAGAACTTGAGAAATCTCGGCAACGTGACTTCCTATACCCACTTATCTTTCGGGAGTATATTTATGCATTTTCTCATGATCATTTTTTAAATGGATCCATTTTGTTGGAAAATTCTGGTTATGACAAAAAATCCAGTTTACTAATGGTAAAACATTTAATTACTCGAATGTATCACCAGAATCATTTTTTTTTTTCCACTAATTATGACAAAAATCCATTTTTGGGGTACAACAAAAATTTGTATTCTCAAATGCTATCCGAAGGGTTTGCAGTCATTGTGGAAATTCCATTTTCCCTAAGATTAGTATCTTCCTTAGAGGAAGAAGAAATCGCAAAATCTTATAATTTACGATCAAGTCATTCAATATTTCCTTTTTTAGAGGATAAATTAACACATTTAAATTATGTGTCAGATGTATTAATCCCCTATCCCCTTCATCTGGAAATTTTAGTTCAAATCCTTCGCTCCTGGGTGAAAGATGCCTCTTCTTTTCATTTATTACGGTTCTTTTTTCACGAGTATTGTAATTGGAATAGTCTTAGTACTTCAAAAAAATTGATTTCTTTTTTTTCAAAAAGAAATCAAAGATTAGTCTTGTTCCTATACAATTCTTATGTATGTGAATACGAATCCATTTTCCTTTTTCTACGTAACCAATCTTCTCATATACGATTAACTTCTTATAGGGGCCTTTTTGAACGAATATATTTCTATGGAAAAATCGAACATCTTGTCAAAGTGTTTGCTAATTATTTTTCGGCTATCTTACGGGTCTTCAAGGATCCTTTCATACATTATGTTAGATATCAAGGAAAATTGATTCTGGTTTCAAAAGATACGCCACTTCTGATGAATAAGTGGAAATATTACCTTGTCAATTTATGGCAATGTCATTTTTATGTGTGGTCACAACCAGAAA